GTCAACGTAGCTTAAGTCTAAAGCGAGGCACTGAAAATGCCTAAACGAATCCTAATGATTCCGCAGACACACAGGTCTGGTCCTAGCCTTACTATTAATTTATAACAAAATTACACATGCAAGTATCAGCATACCAGTGAGAATGCCCTCTAACTCTTATAGATCAAAAGGAGCAAGCATCAAGTACACACAACCCTTGCGGTAGCTCATAACGCTTTGCTCAACCACACCCCCACGGGATACAGCAGTGATAAAAATTAAGCAATAAGCGAAAGCTTGACTAAGTTATGTTATCATAAGGGTTGGTAAATTTCGTGCCAGCAACCGCGGTCATACGATTAACCCAAATTAATAGTTATCGGCGTAAAGCGTGTTTAAGATATCCAAACAATAGAGTTAAACCTTTACTACGCTGTAAAAAGCCTTAGTAAAACCATAAACCCTTCAACGAAAGTGACTCTAATTTATCTGACTACACGATAGCTAGGGCCCAAACTGGGATTAGATACCCCACTATGCCTAGCCCTAAACTAAAACAGTTCACAAACAAAACTGTTCGCCAGAGTACTACTAGCAACAGCTTAAAACTCAAGGGACTTGGCGGTGCTTTACATCCTTCTAGAGGAGCCTGTTCTATAATCGATAAACCCCGATATACCTCACCACCCCTTGCTAATACAGCCTATATACCGCCATCTTCAGCAGACCCTAATAAGGCACCACAGTGAGCACAATAATATACATAAAAACGTTAGGTCAAGGTGTAGCTTATGGGGTGGGAAGAAATGGGCTACATTTTCTAATAAAGAACATATACAAAAAACTTAATGAAACAATTTAAGACTAAGGTGGATTTAGTAGTAAGCTAAAAATAGAGAGTTTAGCTGAACCAGGCCATAAAGCACGCACACACCGCCCGTCACCCTCTTCAATTATAAACGCCGCAAAACCAAAACACATTAATTCAGTAGCAACTATATAAGAAGAGACAAGTCGTAACAAGGTAAACATACTGGAAAGTGTGTTTGGATAACCAAAGTGTAGCTTACAACCAAAGCATCCGGCTTACACCCAGAAGACTTCAGATAAACTGACCACTTTGAACTAGACCTAGCCCTAAACCCACAACAACACTACTATCACACAGCAATAAATCAAAACATTTACCAAATACTAACTAAAGTATAGGAGATAGAAATTTTACTAAGGCGCTATAGAAAAAGTACCGCAAGGGAAAGATGAAAGATCACCTAATAGTAAAAAACAGCAAAGACTAATACTTTTACCTTTTGCATAATGAATTAACTAGACTAACCTTGGCAAAGAGAACTTTAGTCAAATACCCCGAAACCAGACGAGCTACTTATGGACAGCAATTAGTGCCAACTCATCTATGTTGCAAAATAGTGAGAAGATCTGTAAGTAGAGGTGAAAGACCAACCGAGCCTGGTGATAGCTGGTTGCCCAGAACAGAATTTTAGTTCGACTTAAAACTTATCTCAAGAACCACTTCTTAGTCCCAATATAAGTTTTAAATATACTCAATAGAGGTACAGCTCTATTGAAACAGGCATTAAACCTGCACAGGAGAGTAAGCCATATAAAGCACTTACATAGTTGGCCTAAAAGCAGCCATCAATAAAGAAAGCGTTAAAGCTCAACAACAAAACAATCACAAATACCAAAAACCACTGCCACCTCCCAATATAACACTGGGCCAATCTATATAAATAGAAGAGATAATGTTAATATAAGTAACAAGAATATTTTCTCCGTGCATAAGTGTATATCAGACCGGATAAACCACTGATAGTTAACAACCAGGCACCAAACCACCACTAAACAATAACAATGCCACACACCTTGTTAATCCAACACAGGTATGCATAAATAACGGAAAGATTTAAAGGAATAGAAGGAACTCGGCAAACACGAATCCCGCCTGTTTACCAAAAACATCACCTCTAGCATTACAATTATTAGAGGCACCGCCTGCCCAGTGACACACGTTAAACGGCCGCGGTACCCTGACCGTGCAAAGGTAGCATAATCACTTGTTCTCTAATTAAGGACCCGTATGAATGGCTAAACGAGGTTTCTACTGTCTCCTATTCCCTATCAGTAAAATTGACCTTCCCGTGAAGAGGCGGGAATAACCCTATAAGACGAGAAGACCCTGTGGAGCTTAAATTAACTAGATCAGCAATATCAACATACTCATCAACAGATATAAAACAAAATGATATGAGCTATTAATTTTGGTTGGGGTGACCTCGGAGCACAACAAAACCTCCGAATGACAGCGCCAAGACCAACCGGTCGAAGCCCATAACGAAACCAATTGATCCAAAGATTGACCAACGAAACCAGTTACCCCAGGGATAACAGCGCAATCCTATTCCAGAGCCCATATCAACAATAGGGTTTACGACCTCGATGTTGGATCAGGACATCCAAATGGTGCAGCCGCTATTAAAGGTTCGTTTGTTCAACGATTAAAGTCCTACGTGATCTGAGTTCAGACCGGAGCAATCCAGGTCGGTTTCTATCTATAATCAATTTCTCCCAGTACGAAAGGACAAGAGAAATAAGGCCAACTTAACAAAAGCGCCTTGAATCAAAATAGATGAAATAATCTCAACCTAACACATTACATAAACATTAGTCCTAAACCAGGACCTAGTTAAGATGGCAGAGACAGGTAATTGCATAAGACTTAAACCTTTATCACCAGAGGTTCAAATCCTCTTCTTAACATAATGCATTTAATCAATGTTCTATGTCTAATTATTCCAATTCTCCTTGCAGTAGCCTTCCTAACATTATTAGAACGAAAAATCCTAGGCTACATGCAACTACGTAAAGGCCCCAACATCGTAGGACCATATGGACTACTACAACCAATCGCAGACGCCATTAAACTATTCATCAAAGAACCGCTACGACCAGCCACATCATCAAAACTCATATTTACCTTAGCTCCCACGCTAGCACTAACCCTCGCGCTTTCACTTTGAATTCCCATCCCAATACCTTACCCACTAATCAATCTAAACTTAGGAGTACTATTCATTTTGGCCATATCAAGCCTAGCAGTTTATTCAATCCTATGATCAGGATGAGCATCAAACTCCAAATACGCTCTCATCGGAGCCCTCCGAGCAGTAGCACAGACAATCTCCTACGAAGTAACCCTTGCTATCATCTTACTATCAATCATGATAACAAATGGCTCATTCACTCTATCTGCCCTAACAACAACACAAGAACACATATGACTTATCTTTCCCCTCTGACCACTAGCAATAATATGATTTATCTCCACACTAGCAGAAACCAATCGAGCCCCCTTCGACCTAACAGAAGGTGAGTCAGAACTAGTGTCCGGATTCAACGTCGAATATGCAGCAGGACCATTTGCCCTATTCTTTTTAGCTGAATACGCCAACATCATCATAATAAATGCACTAACAGCTATCTTATTTTTTGGAGCCCTACACAACCCAACATTCCCAGAACTACATACCCTAAACTTAATCACAAAAACCCTAATTCTTACTATAATATTTCTATGAGTACGAGCATCCTACCCACGATTCCGCTATGACCAACTAATGCACCTCCTATGAAAAAGCTTTCTCCCACTTACATTAGCACTATGCATGCTCCATGTTTCAGCCCCAGCAACATTCGCAGGCGTACCCCCACACATATAGGAATATGTCTGATAAAAGAATTACTTTGATAGAGTAAATCATAGAGGTTTAAACCCTCTTATTCCTAGAGTCGCAGGAATTGAACCTCCACTTGAGAACTCAAAAATCTCCGTGCTACCATATTACACCACACTCTAAGTAAGGTCAGCTAATAAAGCTATCGGGCCCATACCCCGAAAATGTAGGCTCAAAACCTTCCCGTACTAATAAACCCCTTAATTTTTATTATCATCATATCTACCCTAATCTTAGGAACAGTAATTACCATAGTTAGCTCCCATTGGTTATTAATCTGAATAGGTCTAGAAATAAACATATTTTCAATAATCCCCATTATCATAATAAAATCACACCCTCGATCAACAGAAGCTGCCACCAAATACTTCATAACACAAGCAACAGCATCCATACTTCTAATAATAGGCGTAATCATCAACTTATACTACTCAGGACAATGAACAATTATAAATTCACTTAACCCAATCACATCGTACATAATAACTATTGCACTAGCCATAAAACTAGGACTAGCCCCATTCCACTTCTGAGTGCCAGAAGTAACGCAAGGTACCCAACTAACATCAGGAATAATTCTTCTCACATGACAAAAAGTAGCCCCAATAACAATTCTTTACCAAATTCACTCATCCCTAAACCTAAATCTAATGCTAACCCTAGCTACCCTTTCAATCCTAATCGGAGGGTGAGGAGGACTAAATCAAACACAACTACGAAAAATTATAGCATACTCATCCATTGCACACATAGGATGAATAACAGCAATCATTATATACAATACATCACTAATAGTGCTAAACCTAGTAATCTACCTAATAATAACAATCACAATATTTGCGCTCTTTATCAACTCAACAACAACAACTACACTATCTCTATCACTTACATGAAACAGTACACCAGTCTTAACAACAATACTCCTAACAACCTTGCTGTCACTAGGAGGCCTTCCTCCACTATCAGGCTTCGCACCAAAATGAATAATTATCCAAGAAATGACAAAGAACAACATACTCTTACTACCAACAGCAATAGCCATTCTGGCACTGCTAAACCTCTACTTCTACATACGACTTATTTACTCAACATCACTTACAATGTTCCCAACGACTAACAACAACAAAATAAAATGAAAATACAAAACGCAAAATTTCATCCCCCTATCACCAACACTAATTACACTATCCACAATACTCATCCCCCTCACACCAATAATATTAATCTTAAACTAGGGATTTAGGTTAAACAAGACCAAGAGCCTTCAAAGCCCTTAGCAAGTAGAAATTACTTAATCCCTGACGTAAGGACTGCAAGATCTAATCCCACATCTCCTGAACGCAAATCAGACACTTTAATTAAGCTAAATCCTCTCTAGACTGGTGGGCTCCAACCCCACGAAATTTTAGTTAACAGCTAAATACCATAACCATCTGGCTTCAATCTATCCCCCGCCTTAATAAAAGCCAGAGAAACTATAAAGCCCTGGCAGAGTTTACAGCTGCTTCTCTGAACTTGCAATTCAAATAGTATTCAAGGCTTATTTAATGGTAAAAAAAGGACTTCACCTTTGTCTTTAGATTTACAGTCTAATGCTTACTCAGCCATTTTACCTATGTTCATCACCCGTTGACTATTTTCAACAAACCACAAAGATATTGGAACTCTATATTTACTATTCGGCGCCTGAGCTGGAATAGTAGGCACCGCCCTAAGTCTACTAATTCGTGCCGAACTAGGCCAACCAGGCACATTATTAGGAGATGACCAAATTTATAATGTAATCGTCACTGCCCATGCGTTCATCATAATTTTCTTTATAGTAATACCAATTATAATTGGAGGTTTCGGAAACTGACTAGTCCCATTAATAATTGGTGCACCCGATATAGCCTTCCCACGAATAAATAACATAAGCTTCTGACTACTACCCCCCTCATTCCTACTCCTACTAGCCTCCTCTATAGTAGAAGCTGGAGCAGGGACAGGTTGAACAGTCTATCCACCACTAGCAGGAAACCTAGCCCATGCGGGAGCATCTGTAGACCTAACAATTTTCTCCCTCCACCTTGCAGGAATCTCATCCATCCTGGGAGCTATCAACTTCATTACTACTATCATCAACATAAAACCCCCTGCAATAACACAATATCAAACCCCCTTATTCGTATGATCAGTACTAGTAACAGCAGTTCTACTACTGCTTTCTCTTCCAGTCCTAGCCGCTGGCATTACTATACTCCTAACAGACCGAAACCTTAATACCACATTCTTCGACCCAGCAGGAGGAGGAGACCCAATTCTCTATCAACATCTATTCTGATTCTTTGGTCACCCAGAAGTCTATATCCTTATCTTACCAGGATTTGGCATAATTTCACACATTGTCACATATTATTCAGGAAAAAAAGAACCATTCGGTTACATAGGCATAGTTTGAGCCATAATATCCATTGGTTTCCTAGGGTTTATTGTATGAGCCCACCACATATTCACAGTAGGAATAGACGTAGACACACGAGCCTATTTCACATCAGCCACAATGATTATCGCTATTCCAACAGGAGTTAAAGTCTTTAGCTGACTAGCTACCCTACATGGTGGTAACATCAAATGATCCCCAGCAATACTCTGAGCCTTAGGCTTCATTTTCTTATTTACAGTAGGAGGCCTAACAGGAATCGTCCTAGCCAACTCATCTCTAGACATTGTATTACACGACACATACTATGTAGTAGCCCATTTCCACTATGTACTTTCCATAGGAGCTGTATTTGCCATCATAGGAGGCTTTGTTCACTGATTCCCACTATTTTCAGGCTACACCCTAAACCTAACATGAGCTAAAATCCACTTTGTTATCATATTTGTTGGTGTCAACCTAACATTCTTCCCCCAACACTTCCTAGGCCTGTCCGGAATACCACGACGATATTCAGACTACCCCGACGCATATACAATATGAAATACTGTATCATCAATAGGCTCATTTATTTCACTAACAGCAGTAATACTAATAATCTTCATAATCTGAGAAGCATTTGCATCAAAACGAGAAGTTGACGTAGTAGAATTAACACCAACTAACCTTGAATGACTTCACGGATGTCCACCACCATACCACACATTTGAAGAGCCCGCATTCGTAAAAGTATAACCAAGAAAGGAAGGAATCGAACCCCCAAAAACTAGTTTCAAGCCAGCTCCATAACCTCTATGACTTTCTCAATAAGGTATTAATAAAACAATTATATAACTTTGTCGAAGTTAAATTATAGGTTAAAGCCCTTTATACCTTTTATGCCTTACCCAATACAACTAGGATTCCAAGACGCAACATCACCAATCATAGAAGAACTCTTACATTTCCATGACCACACACTAATAATTGTATTCCTAATTAGCTCTTTAGTTCTTTACATTATTACCCTGATGCTGACAACAAAATTAACCCATACAAGCACAATAGACGCACAAGAAGTAGAAACCGTATGAACAATCTTACCTGCTGTTATCCTAATTCTAATTGCACTACCCTCATTACGAATTTTATACATAATAGACGAAATCAACAACCCGCTCCTTACCATCAAAGCTATAGGTCACCAGTGATACTGAAGCTATGAGTATACAGATTACGAAGAACTAAATTTCGACTCCTATATAATCCCAACATCAGACCTCAAACCAGGAGAACTACGATTACTAGAAGTTGATAATCGACTCGTTCTACCAATAGAATTATCAATCCGCATACTAATCTCATCCGAAGACGTATTACACTCATGAGCCGTACCATCTTTAGGACTTAAAACAGACGCAATTCCAGGTCGCCTAAACCAAGCCACATTAATAGCCACACGGCCAGGCCTATATTACGGTCAATGCTCAGAAATCTGTGGATCAAACCACAGCTTCATGCCTATTGTACTTGAGCTAGTCCCCCTAAAACACTTCGAAGACTGATCTACCTCAATACTTTAATATCCTTGAGATGCTATAATAGCATTAACCTTTTAAGTTAAAGACTGAGAGTGTAATAAATCTCTCCTCAATGAATGCCTCAACTAGACACATCTACATGATTTATTACAATCCTATCAATATTACTATCACTATTCACCCTAATACAACTAAAATTCATTAAATTCAGCTCCTTCTCAACTCCCTATCCAACAACAGTAGAAAAAACAAAACACCTAACCCCTTGAGAAACAAAATGAACGAAAACCTATTTGCCTCATTCGCTACCCCTACCATAATAGGCCTCCCAATCGTTTTATTAATTATTATATTCCCAAGTCTCCTTTTCCCCACCCCTAAACGAATAATCACCAACCGAATGGTATCAATCCAACAATGACTAATTAACATGATCATAAAACAAATAATGAATATTCACAACCACAAAGGACGCACATGAACCCTTATATTAATTTCCCTCATCACATTCATTGGCACTACCAACCTGCTAGGCCTATTGCCACACACCTTTACACCCACTACACAACTCTCTATAAATTTAGGTATAGCTATTCCACTATGAGCAGGCGCAGTAGTAACAGGCTTCCGACACAAAACCAAAGCTTCACTAGCACACTTCCTACCACAAGGCACACCAATTCCACTAATTCCCATATTAATTATCATTGAAACCATCAGCCTATTTATCCAACCAATAGCCCTAGCTGTCCGACTCACAGCAAACATCACAGCAGGACACCTTCTAATTCATCTGATTGGAGGTGCCACATTAGCCTTAATATCAATTAGTCCAACAACAGCCTCAATCACATTTATCATCTTAGTCCTACTAACAATTCTAGAATTTGCAGTAGCCCTAATTCAAGCATACGTCTTCACACTACTAGTAAGCCTATACTTACACGACAACACATAATGACACACCAAACACATGCATATCACATAGTAAACCCAAGCCCTTGACCCCTAACAGGTGCTCTATCAGCTCTACTAATAACATCAGGCCTAATTATATGATTCCACTTTAATTCTTCCCTTTTATTAATACTAGGCTTGACCACTAACTTCTTAACTATATACCAATGATGACGAGACATTATCCGAGAAAGCACATTCCAAGGCCACCACACAACCATTGTACAAAAAGGCCTACGATATGGCATAATCCTATTCATTGTATCCGAAGTGTTCTTCTTTGCAGGTTTCTTCTGAGCCTTTTACCACTCAAGCTTAGCACCAACCCCAGAACTAGGAGGCTGCTGACCACCAACAGGAATTAACCCTCTTAACCCCCTAGAAGTACCTCTACTAAACACATCAGTCCTTCTTGCCTCAGGAGTATCAATTACATGAGCACACCACAGCCTAATAGAAGGCCACCGAAAACACATACTACAAGCCCTATTTATTACTATTGCCCTAGGCGTATACTTTACCCTCCTGCAAGCCTCAGAATATTATGAAGCACCATTCACAATCTCCGACGGCATCTACGGCTCCACATTCTTTGTAGCAACTGGATTCCACGGACTACATGTAATTATCGGCTCATCTTTCCTAATCGTTTGCTTCATGCGTCAACTAAAATTTCACTTCACATCTAGCCATCACTTCGGTTTCGAAGCCGCAGCTTGATACTGACACTTCGTAGACGTAGTTTGACTATTCCTATACGTATCCATCTATTGATGAGGCTCATGCCCTATTAGTATTAAATAGTACAGTTGACTTCCAATCAACTAGATTCGGTAAAAACCCGAAATAGAGCAATAAACATTACAATCACGTTATTCACCAACATATCCCTAGCCTCCTTATTAGTACTAATTGCATTCTGACTACCCCAATTAAACACATACACAGAAAAATCAAGTCCATACGAATGTGGATTTGACCCTATAGGATCAGCCCGCCTACCCTTCTCCATAAAATTCTTTCTAGTAGCCATCACATTCTTACTATTCGACCTAGAAATTGCACTACTACTTCCCCTCCCATGAGCCACACAAGCAAACACCATAACACCTATGTTAACAACAGCCTTGGTATTAATCCTACTCCTAGCCCTAGGTCTAGCCTACGAATGACTACAAAAAGGACTAGAATGAAACGAATATAGTAGCTAGTTTAATACAAAATAATTGATTTCGACTCAATAGACTATGATTAATCTCATAGCTACCAAATGCCATCAATCTACCTAAACATTATTATAGCATTCTCCATCGCCATAATAGGGGTACTAGTATATCGCTCACACATTATATCATCCCTACTATGTTTAGAAGGCATAATACTATCCCTCTTCATCCTAAGTACCCTTATAATTTTAAGCATGCACTTTACAATAGCTATAATAATACCAATCATTCTTATAGTATTCGCTGCCTGCGAGGCAGCAGTAGGACTGGCCCTGCTAGTCATAGTATCCAACACATATGGCCTAGACCACGTCCAAAATCTTAACCTCTTGCAATGCTAAAACTAATTATACCCACTATTATACTCATTCCTCTGACATGATTATCAAAAAAGAACATAATCTGAATTAACTCAACCACACACAGCATTCTAATTAGCTTAATTAGTCTTTCCATGCTTTTCCAAACAACAGACTCCAACATAAACTTCTCTCTAATATTTTTCGCGGACCCTCTATCAACACCACTTATTATTTTAACAACATGACTACTCCCTCTAATAATCATTGCCAGCCAATCTCACCTCACCAAAGAAACCACAACCCGTAAAAAACTGTACATCTCTATACTAATTGCACTCCAAGCACTCCTAATCATAACATTCTCTGCCACAGAACTAATTCTATTTTATATCTTATTTGAAGCCACACTAATCCCAACCCTTATTATCATCACACGATGAGGCAACCAAACAGAACGCCTAAACGCAGGATTCTATTTTCTATTCTATACATTAGCAGGATCCCTTCCCCTCCTAGTAATCCTACTATATATACATAACACAATAGGCTCACTAAACATACTACTCATCCAATATTTTCCCCAGACACTCACACACTCCTGAACAGCCAAACTTATATGACTAGCATGCATAATAGCATTTATAGTAAAAATACCACTATATGGCTTACACCTTTGATTACCAAAAGCACATGTAGAAGCACCAATCGCAGGATCAATAGTCTTAGCAGCCATCCTACTAAAACTTGGCGGATATGGCATGATACGAATCACAATAATCTTAGAACCAACTACAACATACATGTCCTATCCATTCATAATACTCTCTCTATGAGGCATAGTAATAACAAGCGCAATTTGCCTACGACAAACGGACCTGAAATCACTAATTGCATACTCATCTGTAAGCCACATAGCCCTAGTAATTATGGCTATCCTAATCCAAACACCCTGAAGCTACATAGGCGCAACAGCCCTAATAATCGCTCACGGTCTCACATCATCAATACTATTCTGTCTAGCAAACACCAATTATGAACGAACCCATAGCCGCACCATAATTCTAGCCCGAGGATTACAAACACTGTTACCCTTAATAGCCTCATGATGACTACTAGCTAGCCTAACTAACTTAGCCCTGCCCCCTTCAATTAACTTAATCGGAGAACTACTAGTAACCATAACAACATTCAAATGATCCAACCTAACCATTCTAGCCCTAGGTCTAAACATACTAATTACAGCCCTATACTCTCTATATATGCTCATTACTACACAACGAGGTAAATTCACCTACCATACCTACTCAATTAAACCAACATTCACCCGAGAAAATACCTTGATACTAATACATCTCCTACCTATCATACTACTATCAATCAACCCAAAAATTATTCTTGGACCCCTATACTGTGAATATAGTTTACCTAAAACTCTAGATTGTGAATCTAGCAACAGAATATAAAAATTCTTGTTCACCAAGAAAGAACCGCAAGAACTGCTAACTCTCGCCCCCATACTTAAAAATATGGCTTTCTTACTTTTATAGGATAACAGTAATCCACTGGTCTTAGGAACCAGAAACTTGGTGCAAATCCAAATAAAAGTAATTAACCTAATCATACCATTTTCTATTATTACTCTCACCATTCTAACTATCCCAATCATAACATCCTACACAAACAAATACAAAAACAAATCATACCCTCACCACGTTACAACAACCGTGTCATATGCATTCATAACAAGCATAATTCCAACCACAATATTCCTGCTATCAAACCAAGACTCCTACATTTCAAACTGACATTGAATAACAATACAAACCATAAAACTATCACTTAGTTTTAAACTAGACTTCTTCTCAATTATCTTTGTCTCCGTAGCCCTATTCGTAACCTGATCAATCATAGAATTTTCACTATGATACATACATTCAGACCCCTACATCAACCGATTCTTCAAGTACCTACTACTATTCCTAATCACAATAATAATTTTAGTAACAGCTAACAACATATTTCAACTCTTCATTGGATGAGAAGGAGTAGGAATCATGTCATTTTTACTTATCGGTTGATGGTACGGACGAACAGACGCCAACACCGCAGCCCTCCAAGCAATTCTATACAACCGAGTCGGAGACATTGGCTTTATCTTAACAATAGCATGACTTCTCCTCCACCTAAACTCATGAGACCTCCAACAAATCTTCATACTCAAACCAACCAACTTTCTCCCACTATTAGGGCTACTAGTAGCAGCAGCAGGAAAATCAGCCCAATTTGGTCTACACCCATGACTCCCTTCAGCTATAGAAGGCCCCACCCCTGTCTCAGCACTACTTCACTCAAGTACTATAGTTGTAGCAGGTATCTTCCTACTAGTACGCTTCTACCCACTAATACAAAACAACCCAGCCATCCTAACAATAACCCTATGCTTAGGCGCCATCACCACCTTATTCACCGCAATCTGCGCCCTAACACAAAACGACATCAAAAAGATCATCGCCTTCTCAACTTCTAGCCAACTAGGCCTCATAATAGTAACCATTGGCATTAATCAGCCCCATTTAGCCTTTCTACATATTTGCACACATGCATTCTTCAAAGCCATATTATTCATATGCTCTGGATCAATCATCCACAGCCTAAACAACGAACAAGATATTCGAAAAATAGGCGGTTTACTAAAAGCAATACCATTCACATCATCATGCCTAATAATCGGAAGTCTCGCATTAACAGGAATGCCATTCCTAACAGGTTTCTACTCAAAAGACCTGATCATTGAATCAGCCAACACATCTTACTCAAACGCCTGAGCCCTCTTAATCACTCTACTTGCCACCTCATTCACAGCATCATACAGCACACGGCTGATCTATTTCTCTTCCCTAGGACCACCACGATACCCGCCCCTCATCACTATTAATGAAAATAACTCCAATCTCCTAAAACCAATTAAACGTTTAGCCCTAGGAAGCATTTTCGCAGGCTTCCTAATCTCCAACTATATTCCACCCCTAATCACACCACAAACAACAATACCTTCATACATAAAACTATCAGCACTAGCCGTAACAATCATAGGATTCATAATCGCCATAGAACTAAGCAACATCACACTAAACCTAAAACCACAACACCCAAGCCCCCTTCACTCATTTTCCTCCCTATTAGGACATTATCCTAACATTATTCACCGTACAGCCCCCTATTACGCCCTAACAATAAGCCAAAACCTAGCATCCCTAACAGACATTATCTGACTAGAAAAACTAGCCCCAAAAAGCCTATCACAAATACAACTTTCAGCCTCCATAATTACATCCAATCAAAAAGGACTGATCAAACTATACTTCCTATCATTCATTATCTCAATAACACTAGCCATTATACTAATCATTTAACGACCACGAGTAATCTCAATTACAATAAAAATACTAACAAATAAAGACCACCCGGCCAAAATTACTAACCATCCTCCATAAGTATACAACGCAGACCCACCAACATAATCCTCACGAACAACATCCACCCCACATCCCCCCAAGACAACTCAATCTTCCATATCCTTTAATCCACAAGAAACCAACCCTACCTCACCATCAACAACCATTCAAACAATTACAGCAACCTCTGCTAACAACCCAACAAATAATGCACTCAAAATAACCACATTAGAACCCCAAGCCTCAGGGTACTCCTCTGTAGCCATAGCAGTAGTATAACCAAACACTACCAACATACCTCCTAAATAAACCAAAAAAACTATTAACCCTAAAAAAGATCCCCCTAAACCCATAACAATACCACAACCTACCCCTCCACCAACAATCAACCCCAACCCCCCATAAATAGGAGACGGCTTTGAAGAAAAGCCAATAAAACTAATTACAAAGACTACACTTAATAAAAAAACTATATATATCATTATGTTCCAGCATGGGACTAACCACGACCAATGATATGAAAAACCATCGTTGTATATTCAACTACAAGAACTAATGACCAACATCCGCAAAAACCACCCACTCCTAAAAATCGTCAACCAATCATTCATTGACCTACCTGCACCAACAAGCATCTCAGCATGATGAAACTTCGGCTCATTACTGGGCATCTGCCTAGCAATACAAATTCTTACAGGCCTATTCCTAGCAATACACTACACATCAGACACCATAACAGCCTTTTCATCTGTAACTCACATCTGCCGAGACGTAAACTACGGCTGATTAATTCGATATCTACACGCCAACGGCGCATCTCTATTCTTTATATGCCTTTACCTCCACATTGGCCGAGGCTTGTACTACGGCTCATACACTTTCCTAGAAACTTGAAACATCGGAATTATCCTACTATTCACCGTCATAGCTACAGCATTTATAGGCTACGTCCTACCATGAGGACAAATATCATTCTGAGGGGCCACAGTAATTACCAACCTACTGTCCGCCATCCCCTACATTGGAACTGACCTAGTAGAATGAATCTGAGGTGGTTTCTCAGTAGACAAAGCAACTCTAACACGATTCTTCGCCTTCCACTTTATCCTACCATTTATTATCACAGCACTCGTAGTAATCCACCTATTATTCCTACACGAAACAGGATCAAACAACCCCACAGGTATCTCATCAAACATAGACACAATTCCATTCCACCCGTACTATACAATTAAAGACATTCTAGGTCTAATTCTCATACTCCTGCTTCTAATAACATTAGTTCTATTTTACCCAGACCTATTAGGAGACCCAGACAACTACACCCCAGCAAACCCACTAAATACCCCACCCCATATTAAACCAGAATGATATTTTCTATTTGCCTACGCAATCCTACGATCCATCCCAAACAAACTAGGAGGAGTATTGGCCCTAGTTTGCTCAATCCTCGTTCTTGCCATCATCCCTCTACTCCACACAGCAAAACAACGAAGCCTTATATTCCGGCCAATTAGCCAATGTCTATTTTGACTCCTAGCAGCCAACCTAATAATCCTCACATGAATCGGAGGCCAACCAGTCGAACACCCCTTTATTATCATCGGACAAGTAGCATCCATTTCATACTTCACAATCATCCTGGTCCTAATACCAATCGCAGGCCTAATCGAGAATAAACTCATAAAATGAAGACGTCCTAGTAGTATAAATATTACCATGGTCTTGTAAACCATAAATGAAGAACCTCTACTTCCTAGGACAACTCAAGGAGGAAGTACTACATCTACCCCACCATCAACTCCCAAAGCTGACATTCTAATTAAACTACTCCTTGAACATTAACATGCACAATACATATATATATATATATGTATCAAACATAGCGCTACTTCAGCGCTATGTAATTCGTGCATACATCTATTTACCCCATACATATCATTATATACTAACTATTATTAATCTTACATAGCACATCCTATGTATAATCACACATACATCTATTTACCCCATACATATCATTATATACTAACTATTATTAATCTTACATAGCACATCCTATGTATAATCACACATACATCTATTTACCCCATACATATCATTATATACTAACTATTATTAATCTTACATAGCACATCCTATGTATAATCATACATACACCTATCTACCCCATGCATATCACCACCAAACAAAACCTATACACAAGACATAACGAATATCAAGTGCTAACCGTACACTGATCATCTCCAATCAAAATTCTTATTCACCAACTCCCGAGAAACCAGCAACCCGCCAGGCAGGGATCCCTCTGCTTGCTCTGAGCCCATAACTCGTGGGGGTTTCTATAAGTGAAACTTTATCTGGCATCTGGTTCTTTCTTCAGGGCCATCTCACCTAAAACCGTCCACTCGTTCCCCTTAAATAAGACATCTCGATGGACTTATGCCATATTAAACCGTGACCTTGCATCCCCTTATCTGTCATACATTTGGTACCTTTTTTTTTGGGGGGGGGGAAATCGCACCGACTCACCTATGGCCTACGCCGGCCTCGACGCAGTCAATTAAATTGTAGCTGGACTTCGAATGCACGTTATTTACCCGCATACATTGAGTTCATGGTATTATTCAGTCAATGGTTACAGGACATAAAAATTTTTACGCCTTTCGCGCATACGCATACGCATACGCATACGCATACGCATACGCATACGCATACGCATACGCATACGCATACGCATACGCATACGCATACGCATACGCATACGCATACGCACAATTTACTAAATACTATTTCCTCTTGCCAAACCCCCCCCTACCCCCCCCGCAAACAAGCCAAAATTTAAGTATCACTTTTAACCTTGCCAAACCCCAAAAACAAGACGGCGACACTAAAATCTACTATAGCTCAGCGAGTAATCCCTATACATACTATACACTATCCACCTAAACCCATACATCAACTAAAAATAGAATTAAACACACATTTAAATCTTATAATAACTCACCAGAAAATACAATTAAATTTATATGCAAAAATTCTCACTATAATTTTTTTTAATTTTTTTTTCACTGAAAAAATAGAATAAAATTCACACATTTAAATTTTATCGTGATTTTTTTTAATTTTTTTTTTCACTGAAAAAATAGAATTAAACACACATTTAAATCTTATAATAACTCACCAGAAAATACAATTAAATTTATATGCAAAAATTCTCACTATAATTTTTTTTAATTTTTTCACTGAAAAAAAGAGTTAAATCCACACATTTAAATTTTATCGTGATTTTTTTTTAATTTTTTTTTCACTGAAAAAATAGAATAAAATTCACACATTTAAATTTTATCGTGATTTTTTTTTAATTTTCTCTGCTGAATAACAAATTTAAACTTACATA